GATCCATTTTATTTGATTAATGGATCCAACATAACATGATAATTGAATTAAAAAAAAAAAGAGTGTTCTTATTCGATCCGCCCTGTGATCTTCAACCAATTATGGGCTTCAATATAATTACCTGGAGTAAGCGATATTGCTTGTTTCCAATATTCAGCAGCTTGATCAGACCAAGCCTCCGCAATTTCAGAATCCCCCTGTCGAATGGCCTGTTCTCCCCGGTCGGAATAGGTGGGTCATTTCCTTCCCTTAGAACCGTACTTGAGAGTTTCCTACCTCATACGGCTCCGCCGTCAAGTCTTTTGGTGTCCCATCTTAATCTACCATATCTATAATTGAATGAGATTTCTCGTAAATCTATCCCGGGTTAACCAGAAGAGGTTAATTACATGAGTTTCAAACTCTTTTTTTGATCAATAATTCGTTTTATCTTTTCTCCCACCTTCAGAAAAATAAAGCATAGGTACCGTACCCCCTCTATCATTAGAATCTTCTGAAAGGTAACTATCTCGGTTTCATATAGGAATTGATATTGATATAGAATCTTTGAAAAAGACTTTCCTCCATAAGAAAGAAAGGACTTACTATCTTTGGGATCTGATGCTACACCGCTGCTCAATACCTTAGTAGATCGACTCTATTACATAAGTTGATTCCTCACTTTTATCTCATATCATAAGATATGTTCTGTAAGCAGTTCTTATTGTATCGGCCCCAAAACCTCTCTAATTGATCTTTACGGCGCTTACCCTATCAATTAAATTAGATCCTTTATCCATGGAATCTAGTATATAGGCCATACCTATTTCTTCATATTTTGGCCTCTATGAAGTCTTTCTTTGCTACAGCTGATAAAAATCGTTGCTTTGGACGATGCATATGTAGAAAGCCTATTTTTTTTTTTCTAGTATTGACTAGCGTATTTGATCTTTCTTTCCTTCTTTCTATAGTGGAGATAGTCGCACGTAATGACAGATCACGGCCATATTATTAAAAGCTTGTGGTAAGAATGGGTTTCGCTCTAGCGCCCGGAAATAATATTCCAAAGCCTTCGTATGTTCCCCGTTGCTTGTGTGGATAAGGCCTATGTTATAGAGTATATAACTTCGATCATAGGGATCAATTTCTAGTCGCGTAGCTTCATAATAATTTTGTAAAGCTTCCGCATAATTTCCTTCGGATTGAGCTGACATCCGTTACGGTCGTTCATTCTATTCAAAGAATCTCCGTTTCAGAACCGTACGTGAGACTTTCATCTCATACGGCTCCTCCCTTCTCTTCTGTGCATAGTAATAAAGGGAATAACCCATGGAATCAAAAAAGATTGAAATATTTTCATTATGAACTGATGGGGGCTAGTGTTTTTACAAGAAATCTCTAGCCAGCCTTCCTGTAGGAGGTCTTTTTCTTAACACCAAACGTGTTGATGCTAGATAGAAATGCTCACTCCAACAATTTCTTTGTCCTCAACGCCCTCTATTTGATTTGCAGGAATTAGTCACTTCAACGATCTTCGATGGTTATACGGGTATCCAAAGCACAAACGAGATGGATGTTTGTTGTCCCAACCATTCTTGTTAGTCCCGATCCCAATAAGGAAAAGGGGTATAATATAATATATAACAAAGTTTTCGTGTTGTTGATTCCTAGGTGTAGTGCTTCTTCCCCTATGCGCCGCCTATTGGTACTGGTGGAGTAGGATTAACCTGCAATACAGAACCTATAGGTGTAACCTTTCGCTCAATGCTAAAATCGATAATTGAAGCATCTGAGGTTGCATCAATCGGGGATACACGACAGAAGGAATTGTTCGATCTCCACTACCCCAAACTTCACCTTCACCAAGCGGAAGTTTATTTAAAGAATTTTTTTTTTGTGTCCTGAACCATGTCCCCTTCTCATAAGACTGAAAGAGGCCAAATCCAATATATAATAATATAATAAGTATAATATAATAAGAATATATAATAATATAAATAGAATAAGTAAATATAAATAAATATAAAATATAATAATATATATATTAATATATAAATAAAAAAAAAAAAAACGAATCAAATCACACCATCTCTGTAATAGGTAAATGCCTCTTTTTCTCCTGAAGTTGTCGGAATTATTCGTAATAAGATATTGGCTACAATTGAGGAGGTCTTATCAAGAAAATTTCCACTTATCCGAGATCTAGGCATAGTTTACAACCCATTCCATAATTCTTCTCATTATCCTCTCCCTCGAGGGAAAATGCTACAATAAACAAAGGAATTGTACAGTACGAAATCACATAAAAACAGAGTAATTGTAAAAAAAAAAAGACCCCCAAAATTGCCCCTTTTAAGACATAAGACAGGGATAGATAGGAAATATTGGAATCAGATTGGATTTCAGTCCAATGTGGTATACCAATGAACAGAACTCTTACTCTTCATTTTATCGAAGTTAAGGAATCAAAGAAATTTTCCTACAAATTCTGATCTAACTCTAGGAGTTTTTTTTTTTTTTTTTTATATTATATATTATTACCCAAAGAGTCAAAAGAATCAAATAAGCATTCCATGATGAAAATAGAATAACTAACCCATCCATTTTGGGCGAATAGCGCGTATACACAAACAAAACAATACAATGGAAATATTAAAATCATAGGGCGACCCATGAATTTTTTTATAATTTATTTATAATAGATCCATGGGAATTTATAATAGATCCATGGGATAGCTCATGAGAAGAGTTGTTGTTGATAAATCTGAAACTAGAAAGGCATTTTTTAATTCCTATGGACCTCTAAATATAACCATAGTATAAAATACTATAGAGTTTGTGGATTCGTCCCAATTCATTGGTTGTTTAATCCGGTATACGGTATAAATATCCGAATAAGATGGAGAGGGTCGTCGTCTTGACAAAGATGAATAGATAGTTTTTTTAATATTAAGTTAATATTCAATAAAAAAAAATGTGTTTTTATCCCTCGAGCCTCGAAGGAAGATCTTTGTTTGACGAAAAGTTTTCGATTTATAATAGATCGGTCGTACCTTTATTGTATTGCAATAAAAAATTCAATAATATGAATGACTCGCTATTCACCGGGTTTCCGGGCAAGAATCCTAAGATTCTGTGGGAAAGGTGGCCGAGTGGTTCAAGGCGTAGCACTGGAACTGCTATGTAGGCTTTTGCTTACCGAGGGTTCGAATCCCTCTCTTTCCGTACCTTGACCTACACCTAATTTACCAACGTTACCAACCACAATGTATCAAATAACAATGGATACCATTATTCCAAGCCAAGAGTAGGGCCTTTGCTTTCTAGTGATTCTCTATTGCCAATTACTGTGGTAGATAAAATATCGGATCGGAAAGGGTGGACAAGGAATGAGAATCTGACCGCGGATCCACTTGGGATACGAAAAGGATACGAAAATGGGGGAAAATCCGGATTAAATCCCTTAACTTAGTTCTATTTACTTTGTTTGGTGAAACAGGGTGGACAAAATTGTATTGTCCAAAGCTTAATTATTTTATTTTATTTTAATTAAGTTTAAGTCTGACGGGAATAATATTCCACGACTAGTAATTCATTGATTTTTAAGCCGATCCATTTACTATCTATTATTTGATTTACTATTCCTTTATATTGGAATGAGTCAAGAGTCAAATGTTTTGGCAATTCCTCGCGGGGAGATGAATCCACATAATTTTGAATCAGAGCTCTGGATCTTTGTTCATCTCTCGTAGTAATAATATCTCGGGGTTTACACCGATAACTTGGGATATCTACTATACGACCATTAACTAAAATATGTCTATGGTTAACTAGTTGTCTAGCTCCAGGAATGGTCGAAGCCATACCCAATCGAAAAAGGATGTTATCCAAACGCATTTCAAGTAGTTGTAGTAAAACTTGACCTGTTGACCCTTTGGCTTTCCCAGCGATACGAACATATCTAAGCAATTGCCGCTCTGTCAGACCATAATGAAAACGCAATTTTTGTTTTTCTTCTAGACGAATACGATATTGAGATCTTTTCCCGGAACGCGGTTGGTTTCTAAGATCACTTCCGGATCTAGGTCTTTTACTAGTGAGTCCCGGTAAAGCCCCCAGACGGCGTATTTTTTTGAAACGAGGCCCTCGGTAACGAGACATAAAGACTCCTTATTTTTTTGAAATTTTATTTCACAGAATAAAAAAATTAAGACTGAACTAAACGATAAACGAAGCTAAACTCGCTGAAATACTATAAAGAAGAATGAGATGAATTGTCTCAATAACCAGATTATTTTATCTAGTTATATATAGGAAGTTAAGTATCCCTTTCTTGTTCTGTAGAGATCTAACAGCTTCAATCCATTTTTTATTCTTTTTTATTCATAGTTGGGAGTTCCCGTAACATACTATGTTGACCCGACATTTGGAGAAAATTGAAAAGTCTTTTCAATTTCTCTTGATCTCAAGGAGACATTATCAATATCAATCATGGAAAAAATCGAATAAATGGAAAAGCCGGCTATCGGAATCGAACCGATGACCATCGCATTACAAATGCGATGCTCTAACCCCTGAGCTAAGCGGGCTCACATAACAGAAAGAGTGCATAGGATTTCGGGAAACTACTGGGACTTAGCTATTAGTAATTAGCTATTTATTTATTTATCTATTTATTTATTTATCTATTATTAATATAATAAATAAATAAAGATAATAAATAAATAAAGAGTAGTTTGTTTTTATTATTATTATATATATTATATATATTATTATATATATTATTATTATATATATTAAATTAAANTAGAATATTAATTATGACAACATTAACATTAATATTAATAATTACTTAATATTAATAAAATAAACTAAAAAAAAAAAATAATTATTTAATTTAATAAATTTAAAATTAAAATAATTAGCTTAGTTATATATTCTATTATAGTTATAGAAATTTAGAAATTCTATTTATTTACACTACAGGAATTCCTATAGTATAGGAGATCCTTCCTAAGGAAAGGATAAGATAAAGATAAGGCTGCAGTCCAGAGCATAATGAGACATTCCTCTGGTTTCATTCGGAAAGGGAGGGGATAAGACGATAAAAAAAGAATGAATATCGACCGTTCCAGTATTCCAAATAGCGCTAAAAAAATAAGGGGTGTAAAGACATATATATATATGTGACGTGGGATATATCCATCCATATTGAATTGCGGATACATCAATGATAGAATCATTTCTGATTGGATCATATCAAATATGGGCCCGCCACTCCGATAGGGATGAAAGAAGCTGGTCAAGAAATAGAATAGGGACACACCTCTTCGATATAGGAATAAGGGCCTGTATCTAATGAATTCAACGGCTCCAAGATAAATGAAAGAAGGGGGGGTCACAATGTGATTTCTTTCTCATAAGGAAGAGGGAGGGGGATATGGCGAAATTGGTAGACGCTACGGACTTGATTGGATTGAGCCTTGGTATGGAAACCTACTAAGTGGTAACTTCCAAATTCAGAGAAACCCTGGAATTAAAAATGGGCAATCCTGAGCCAAATCCTGTTTTCAGAAAAAAAAAGGATAGGTGCAGAGACTCAACGGAAGCTGTTCTAACGAATGGGGTTGACTTTACTACATTGGTAGAAGAATCCTTCTATCGAAACTCCAGAGTGGGATGACCCTAGATATGTACGTATACGTACTGAAATATCAAAGATTAATCACGACCCGAATCCATATTTTTTTTTCTAAAAATTTCAGAAGCAGAAGGAAGAATCGAATAGTCAGTGATCAAATCGACTATCACACCAGAGTCTGATAGATCTTTTTAAGGATTGATTAATCGAGTGAGACGAGAATAAAGATAGAGTCCCATTCTACATGTCAATACTGACAACAATGAAATTTATAGTAAGAGGAAAATCCGTCGACTTTAGAAATCGTGAGGGTTCAAGTCCCTCTATCCCCAATAAAAGGCCTATTTTACTCCCTAAGCATTTATCCTCTTTTTTTTTATCAGTGGTTCAAAATTAGATATGTTTTTCACTTACTCTACTCTTTCACAAATGGATCCGGCCAGAAATCTTTCTCTCTTCTCACTGTGATAGATATGATATACGTACAAATGCCCATCCATATATGGATGGGCAAAGAATCTCCATTACGGAACCTTTCACAGTTCATATCATTACTCTTACACTTACATTTACAAAGTCTCCTTTTTGAAGATCCAACAAATTACCGACTTTATTTAGGTAAGTTAATGCTTTTTGAGTCCCTTTCATTGACATAGACCCAAACTTTTTCTTTTAGTAGGATCATGCATCGAGAATGGTCGGGATAGCTCAGCTGGTAGAGCAGAGGACTGAAAATCCTCGTGTCACCAGTTCAAATCTGGTTCCTGGCACGTGGTTAATGTATCGAATAGATAAGATACTCATACAAATAAATCAATAGAGTCGGAACCCATATTATATGCGTTAATAGTCCAGAGCATAATACATATTTATCCATCTACATCTAGATGTATAGATAGACGCCTCCGTCTTGTAGATGGGTAAAAAACGAGTAGATGGGTAAAGATATGAGTAAAGAAAATAATTGGATTCCGTTCCCTCCTCTTTTTTGTTTGTTTGTTCATACTGTATCTCTTCCCGCACAAAAAGAATGTTAATACTTCATACATATCCGAAGTCGAAGTTAGTTGGTCGAAAACCCTAAAAGACTAGTCTAGAGGAGTTGAAGGATAGGAAAAGGCAGGGTTCATTTCAGAGACAGTCCAAAAAATCCGATCCTTTTTTATTTTATTTTATTTCTGAATTTTTATTTTTTTATTTCAGAATTTACGATTTTCTTTCATATTCTATTTCTTCACTTTCCCATTTATTCACTCCCTTCTACGCAGCTTTCCGTGGCCCCATCTAAGCGATGCGCGCGGTACAAAGTTCATGGTGCAGAACTCTTTTGATTCATCCTACAGGCTCTGCTCATCTGAAATGGGACTCTTCAAAATTTGAGAATATAAATGAAGCTTCTTTAGCAGCCCATCCATAGTACGAATGAAAGGCCAGTTACTCCGTTTCATCTAGAACAGAACGTAAAAAGATTCCTTGAATATCTGGAGTCGTATAAGTGAAGATTAGTTTCTTATCATTCATCTTATCATTCAATGAGCATCTTGTATTTCATAGAAATTGGGGGTAATATAATCCTTACGTAAAGGCCAGCCTAACCAACTTTCGGGCATCAAGATACGTTTCAGGCGTGGATGATTCTCATAAGCGATTCCCAACATATCATAGGATTCCCGCTCTTGAAAGTCTGCGCTTTTCCAAATCCAGAAAACAGACGGGATTCTAGGATTCGTCCTTGGGGCAAATACTTTTATGCATACCTCTTCGGGTTGATCCACACCATACTGTATTCTCGTAAGATGATACACGCTAGCTAACAATCCGCCTGGTGCTACATCATAGGCACACTGGGAACGTAGATAATTGTAACCATATACATATGA